GCTAGTGTAGCTTAATTTAAAGCATGGCACTGAAGATGCTAAGATGAAAATTAATTTTTTCCGCAAGCATGCAAGGTTTGGTCCTGGCCTTAGTGTTAATTGTAACTAGAATTATACATGCAAGTTTCAGCATTCCCGTGAGAATGCCCTAATTATTCTATTAAATAACTAGGAGCAGGTATCAGGCACACACACACGTAGCCCAAGACATCTTGCTAAGCCACACCCCCAAGGGATTTCAGCAGTAATAAACATTGACTTCATAAGCGTAAGCTTGACTCAGTTAAAGTTAACAGAGTTGGTTAATCTCGTGCCAGCCACCGCGGTTATACGAGTAACTCATATTAACACACCCCCGGCGTAAAGAGTGATTAAAGAATGACCTTTAACTACTAAAGTTTAGACCTCATAAAACTGTTATACGTACCCATGAGTGGAATAAACAATAACGAAAGTGACTTTATAAATCAAGGAACCTTGATGTCACGACAGTTGGGGCCCAAACTAGGATTAGATACCCTACTATGCCCAACCACAAACTTAGACAACATCCCACTATATTGTTCGCCAGAGTACTACAAGCGCTAGCTTAAAACCCAAAGGACTTGGCGGTATCCCACACCCACCTAGAGGAGCCTGTTCTATAACCGATAATCCCCGTTCAACCTCACCACTTCTTGCCATTACCGTCTATATACCGCCGTCGTCAGCCCACCCTGTGAAGGACTAAAAGTAAGCAAAAAGAATAAAACTCCAAAACGTCAGGTCGAGGTGTAGCAAATGAAGTGGGAAGAAATGGGCTACATTTTTTTCTAAAAATATACGAATGGTAAACTGAAAACATACCTAAAGGTGGATTTAGCAGTAAGAGGAGATCAGAGTACTCCTCTGAAATTGGCTCTGGGATAAGCACACACCGCCCGTCACTCTCCTCAAAAACAACTCACCCTTTTTCATAAACACATTTCTTTATCAAGAGGAGGCAAGTCGTAACATGGTAAGTGTACTGGAAAGTGCACTTGGAATCAAAATGTGGCTAAATCAGTAAAGCACCTCCCTTACACCGAGAAGATATCCGCGCAATTCGGATCATTTTGAACCTCAAAGCTAGCCTATACACTAACCCAACTAGACTTTATAAATTTAACCTACACTACAACCCCTAACTAAAACATTCTCAACCTTTCAGTATGGGTGACAGAACAATAAATCCAGCGCAATAGCTCATGTACCGTAAGGGAAAGCTGAAAAAGAAATGAAACAAATCATTAAAGTACTAAAAAGCAGAGATTATACCTCGTACCTTTTGCATCATGATTTAGCTAGAAAAACTAGGCAAAAAGACCTTAAGTCTATCTTCCCGAAACTAAACGAGCTACTCCGAAGCAGCACTATAGAGCTAACCCGTCTCTGTGGCAAAAGAGTGGGGAGACTTCCGAGTAGCGGTGAAAAGCCTACCGAGTTTAGTGATAGCTGGTTACCCAAGAAAAGAACTTCAGTTCTGCATTAATTTTTCACCATCTAAACAAGACTTACTTGTTAAAGAAGCCTATAAGAATTAATAGTTATTTAGAAGAGGTACAACCCTTCTAAACCAAGATACAACTTTCTAAGGTGGGAAATGATCATAATTACTAAGGTTACCATCTTAGTGGGCCTAAAAGCAGCCATCTGTTAAGCAAGCGTCACAGCTCTAATCTAACAACCAAACCTTTAATCCAGATATCCATTCACAGCCCCCTTATCCTATTGGGTTATTTTATACTTATATAAAAGAACTTATGCTAAAATGAGTAATAAAGAGAATAAATCTCTCCCGACACAAGTGTATGTCAGAAAGAATTAAATCGCTGATAATTAAACGATCCCAAACTGAGGCCATTATATCACTTAACCATCAACTAGAAAACCCTATTCCCTCAACCGTTATCCCTACACAGGAGTGTTATCAGGAAAGATTAAAAGAAAATAAAGGAACTCGGCAAACACAAACTCCGCCTGTTTACCAAAAACATCGCCTCTTGATAAACCATAAGAGGTCCCGCCTGCCCTGTGACAATGTTCAACGGCCGCGGTATTTTGACCGTGCAAAGGTAGCGTAATCACTTGTCTTTTAAATGAAGACCTGTATGAAAGGCATCACGAGAGTTTAACTGTCTCTATTTTCTAATCAATGAAATTGATCTATTCGTGCAGAAGCGAATATAATAACATTAGACGAGAAGACCCTATGGAGCTTCAAACACTTAAATTAATTATGTAACCATCCACTTCTCAGGGTATAAACAAAATATACAATACTCCTAATTTAACTGTTTTTGGTTGGGGTGACCAAGGGGAAAAATAAATCCCCCTTATCGATTGAGTACTAAATACTTAAAAATTAGAATGACAATTCTAATTAATAAAATATTTATCGAAAAATGACCCAGGATTTCCTGATCAATGAACCAAGTTACCCTAGGGATAACAGCGCAATCCTTTCTCAGAGTCCCTATCGAAGAAAGGGTTTACGACCTCGATGTTGGATCAGGACATCCTAATGGTGCAACCGCTATTAAGGGTTCGTTTGTTCAACGATTAATAGTCCTACGTGATCTGAGTTCAGACCGGAGAAATCCAGGTCAGTTTCTATCTATGAATATACTTTTCCTAGTACGAAAGGACCGGAAAAGTAGGGCCAATGCCACTAGCACGCCCTATTTTCATCTATTGAATAAAACTTAAATAGATAAGAAAAGATCACCTAGTGCCCAAAAAAAGGGTTGTTGAGGTGGCAGAGCCTGGTAAATGCAAAAGACCTAAGTCCTTTAATCCAGAGGTTCAAATCCTCTCCTCAACTATGCTCCACCCCATTCTACTCTATTTAATTAATCCCCTTGCCTACATTATCCCAATCCTCCTAGCCACAGCCTTTCTCACATTAATTGAACGAAAAATTCTCGGCTACATACAATTCCGTAAAGGTCCAAACATCGTTGGACCCTATGGCCTACTCCAACCCATTGCAGATGGCCTAAAACTATTCATCAAAGAACCTGTTCGTCCATCAATATCCTCCCCACTCTTATTTCTAATTACCCCTACAATAGCTCTAACACTAGCCCTACTCATATGAATACCCCTCCCTCTTCCCCACTCAGTTATTAACCTTAATCTAGGCCTATTATTTATCCTAGCAATCTCAAGCCTTACCGTTTACACTATTTTAGGATCCGGATGGGCATCCAACTCAAAATATGCTCTAATAGGAGCATTACGTGCCGTAGCACAAACCATCTCATATGAAGTAAGCTTAGGCCTTATTCTCCTATCAATAATCGTATTCGCTGGAGGATTTACCCTTCATACATTCAACCTAGCTCAAGAAACTATCTGACTCCTAATCCCAGGTTGACCATTAGCTCTAATATGATACATTTCAACCCTAGCAGAAACTAACCGAGCTCCATTTGATCTAACAGAAGGAGAATCAGAATTAGTATCAGGATTTAACATTGAATATGCAGGAGGCCCATTTGCTCTATTCTTCCTAGCCGAATATACTAACATCCTATTAATAAATACCCTATCAGTTATTTTATTCATAGGAACTTCCTACAACCCCCTCCTCYCMCAAATCTCAACACTCAACCTCATAATAAAAGCTACACTACTAACACTCATCTTCCTATGAATCCGAGCATCCTACCCCCGCTTTCGCTATGATCAACTTATACACTTAGTCTGAAAAAACTTCCTACCCCTTACCTTAGCAATTATTTTATGACATATAGCCTTACCTCTCGCTACATCAAGCCTACCCCCAATCACTTAAGGAAGCGTGCCTGAATCAAAGGACCACTTTGATAGAGTGGATAATGAGAGTTAAAATCTCTCCACTTCCTTCTAGAAAAATAGGATTTGAACCTATATTTAAGAGATCAAAACCCTCCGTGTTTCCTATTACACTATTTCCTAGTAAAGTCAGCTAATAAAGCTTTTGGGCCCATACCCCAACCATGTTGGTTAAAATCCTTCCTTTACTAATGAATCCCACTGTACTAACCATCCTAATTTCAAGTTTAGGTCTAGGAACCACCCTTACATTTATTGGATCACATTGACTCCTAGTATGAATAGGTCTTGAAATTAATACTCTAGCTATTATTCCCCTAATAATCCGCCAACACCACCCACGGGCAGTAGAAGCTACTACAAAATACTTCATCACCCAAGCAACTGCCTCCGCTTTATTATTATTTGCTAGCATTACAAATGCTTGAACTTCAGGCGAATGAAGTTTAACTGAAATAATTAATCCAACCTCTGCCACACTAGCATTAACCGCACTCGCCCTAAAAATTGGTCTCGCACCACTACACCTCTGATTACCTGAAGTCCTCCAAGGCCTAGACCTCACCACAGGACTTATCTTATCAACCTGACAAAAACTAGCCCCGTTTGCTATTTTACTTCAACTATACCCCTCACTTAATCCTAACTTATTACTATCCCTTGGTATTCTCTCAACAATTATTGGAGGATGAGGAGGACTTAACCAAACACAATTACGAAAAATCCTAGCCTACTCATCAATCGCTAACCTCGGATGAATAATTACAATCCTACATTACGCCCCCAACCTTACCTTACTTAATCTTATTCTATATATTATTATAACACTCACAACCTTCCTCTTATTTAAAATTTTTAACTCAACTAAAATTAATTCAATCGCCTCATCATCAACCAAATCCCCCCTCTTATCCATTATCACTTTACTAACCCTCCTTTCTCTAGGAGGACTACCTCCACTCTCCGGATTTATACCTAAATGACTAATTCTCCAAGAATTAACAAAACAGAGTCTATTTATCCCAGCTACTATTATAGCCCTTATAGCCCTTCTTAGTTTATTCTTCTATTTACGTCTATGTTATGCTACAACATTAACTATAAATCCTAACCCAATCAACATATCATCATCTTGACGAACAAAACCCACCCATCCAACCCTTATCCTATTAACCTCAGCAACCTTATCCATTCTCCTTCTCCCTCTAACACCCACAATCTTCACACTCATCCCATAGAAATTTAGGTTAACAACAGACCAAAAGCCTTCAAAGCTTTAAGTAGAAGTGAAAATCCTCTAATTTCTGCTAAGACCTGCAAGACTTTATCTCACATCTTCTGAATGCAACTCAGATGCTTTAATTAAGCTAAAACCTTCTAGATAGGCAGGCCTCGATCCTACAAAACCTTAGTTAACAGCTAAGTGTTTAATCCAGCGAACTTCTATCTAAGCTTTCTCCCGCCGCCATAGACAAAGGCGGGAGAAAGCCCCGGGAGGGGATTAACCTCCGTCTTTGGATTTGCAATCCAACGTAAGCAGCTACTTCAAGGCTTTGATAAGAAGAGGACTCTGACCTCTGTAAACGGAGCTACAATCCGCCGCTTATTCTCAGCCATCTTACCTGTGGCAATTAATCGTTGACTATTTTCTACTAACCACAAAGATATTGGCACCCTTTACCTGATTTTTGGTGCATGGGCAGGCATAGTCGGAACAGCTCTTAGTCTACTAATTCGAGCTGAACTTGGACAACCTGGATCACTTTTAGGGGATGATCAGATTTATAATGTAATTGTAACCGCCCACGCTTTTGTAATAATCTTTTTTATAGTTATACCAATTATAATTGGTGGTTTCGGAAATTGACTAGTTCCCCTAATAATTGGTGCACCAGACATAGCCTTCCCACGAATAAATAACATAAGTTTCTGACTTCTTCCACCATCATTTCTTCTTCTCCTCGCCTCTGCTGGAGTAGAAGCCGGAGCAGGTACTGGCTGAACGGTGTATCCACCGTTAGCTAGCAACTTAGCACATGCTGGACCTTCTGTTGATTTAGCTATTTTTTCTCTTCACTTAGCTGGTGTTTCATCAATTTTAGCTTCAATTAATTTTATTACAACCATTATTAACATAAAACCACCAGCCATTTCCCAGTATCAAACACCATTATTTGTTTGATCTATTCTTGTAACCACTATTCTACTTCTCCTTTCACTTCCAGTTCTTGCAGCAGGGATTACTATATTACTTACAGATCGTAACCTTAATACTACATTCTTTGACCCTGCAGGGGGAGGAGATCCAATCCTTTATCAACACCTATTTTGATTTTTTGGCCATCCTGAAGTTTACATTTTAATTCTACCTGGTTTTGGAATAATCTCACATGTAGTAGCCTATTACTCAGGCAAAAAAGAACCATTTGGGTATATGGGTATAGTCTGAGCAATAATAGCAATTGGACTACTTGGTTTCATTGTATGAGCCCATCATATATTTACAGTAGGGATAGATGTAGATACCCGAGCTTATTTCACCTCTGCAACAATAATTATTGCTATTCCCACAGGCGTTAAAGTCTTTAGCTGACTAGCAACCCTCCATGGAGGATCTATTAAATGAGACACCCCTCTACTCTGAGCTTTAGGATTTATTTTCCTTTTTACAGTAGGTGGCTTAACAGGAATTGTCTTAGCTAACTCCTCATTAGACATTGTTCTTCATGATACTTACTATGTAGTAGCCCACTTCCATTATGTTCTTTCAATAGGAGCAGTATTTGCCATTATAGCAGGCCTTATTCACTGATTCCCCCTAATCTCTGGTTTTACTCTCCATCAAACCTGAACAAAAATCCAATTTACAGTCATATTTATTGGAGTAAATTTAACCTTCTTCCCTCAACACTTTTTAGGTCTTGCAGGTATACCACGACGATATTCAGATTATCCAGACGCATATACTCTATGAAATGCAATTTCATCTATTGGTTCTCTAATTTCTCTTGTTGCCGTAATTATATTATTATTTATCATTTGAGAAGCATTTGCCTCAAAACGAGAAGTACTATCCGTTGAACTTCCACATACAAATGTAGAATGACTACATGGTTGCCCTCCCCCTTATCACACCTATGAAGAACCAGCATTTGTTCAAGTCCAACGACCCTCTTATTAACAAGAAAGGAAGGAATTGAACCCCCATATGCTGGTTTCAAGCCAGCCACATCACCACTCTGTCACTTTCTTTATAAGATACTAGTAAAATATATTACACTGCCTTGTCGGGACAAAATTGTGAGTTAAACTCTCACGTATCTTATTTCACAATGGCACACCCCTCACAATTAGGATTCCAAGATGCAGCCTCCCCAGTTATGGAAGAACTTATTCATTTTCATGACCACACATTAATAATCGTATTCTTAATTAGCACCTTAGTTCTCTATATTATTACAGCAATAGTTACAACTAAACTTACAAATAAATACATTCTTGACTCCCAAGAAATCGAAATCGTTTGAACCATCTTACCTGCCATCATCCTCATCATAATTGCTCTCCCATCACTACGAATTTTATATCTCATAGACGAAATCAATGATCCACATCTAACTATTAAAGCCATAGGTCATCAATGATACTGAAGTTATGAATACACAGATTATGAAGACCTAGGATTTGATTCTTACATAATCCAAACCCAAGACCTAACTCCAGGCCAATTCCGTTTATTAGAAACAGACCACCGTATAGTAGTACCTATAGAATCACCTATTCGAGTTCTAGTATCAGCAGAGGACGTCCTACACTCATGAGCTGTTCCAGCTTTAGGCGTAAAAATAGATGCTGTCCCAGGGCGGCTTAATCAAACTGCCTTTATTGTATCACGTCCTGGCGTTTATTATGGTCAATGTTCAGAAATTTGTGGTGCTAATCACAGTTTTATACCTATCGTAGTAGAAGCAGTTCCTTTAGAACACTTCGAAGCCTGATCTTCATCAATATTAGAAGAAGCCTCATTAAGAAGCTAAACTGGGCCTAGCATTAGCCTTTTAAGCTAAACATTGGTGATTCCCAACCACCCTTAATGATATGCCTCAATTAAATCCTAACCCATGATTTCTAATCTTATTATTCTCATGAATTATTTTCCTTACTATCCTACCAAATAAAATTATAAATCACCTATTCAATAATGATCCAACCCTAAAAAGTACTGAAAAACCTAAACCCAACCCCTGAAATTGACCATGATTATAAGCTTCTTTGATCAATTCTTAAGCCCATCACTTATTGGAATCCCCCTTATTGCCCTAGCAATTTTAATTCCATGATTAACCTTTCCAACCCCAACTAATCGATGACTAAATAACCGACTAATCACCCTCCAAGGGTGATTTATTAATCGTTTTGTTTATCAACTTATACAACCAATTAATCTTGGAGGACATAAATGAGCTATACTACTAACAGCCCTAATACTATTTCTAATTACCATTAACCTTTTAGGCCTTCTTCCGTATACATTTACTCCTACAACACAACTTTCTCTAAATATAGCATTTGCCCTCCCACTATGACTTACAACTGTATTAATTGGTATATTAAACCAACCTACAATTACATTAGGCCACCTTCTTCCAGAAGGAACACCAACTCCTTTAATTCCAATCCTTATTATTATCGAAACTATTAGCCTATTTATTCGACCATTAGCCCTAGGGGTCCGACTAACTGCCAATTTAACAGCAGGTCACCTTCTAATACAACTAATTGCCACTGCAGCATTTGTTCTCTTGACCATCATACCAACCGTAGCCTTATTAACTTCTACAATTCTATTCTTATTAACAATCCTAGAAGTAGCTGTAGCAATAATCCAAGCATATGTATTTGTTCTCCTACTAAGCTTATACCTACAAGAAAACGTATAATGGCTCACCAAGCACATGCATATCACATAGTTGACCCAAGCCCATGACCCTTAACAGGGGCTACCGCTGCCCTTCTTATAACATCAGGTTTAGCCATCTGATTCCATTTTCACTCACTTCTCCTTCTTTACTTAGGATTAACCCTTCTTTTCCTAACAATAATCCAATGGTGACGTGACATTATTCGAGAAGGAACATTCCAAGGCCATCACACCCCTCCTGTTCAAAAAGGCCTTCGTTACGGAATAATCCTATTCATTACATCAGAAGTTTTCTTCTTCTTAGGTTTTTTCTGAGCCTTTTACCATTCCAGCCTTGCACCAACCCCTGAATTAGGTGGATGCTGACCACCAACAGGAATTAACCCTCTAGATCCATTTGAAGTCCCACTCTTAAATACTGCAGTACTTCTAGCTTCAGGAGTAACCGTAACTTGAGCTCATCATAGCTTAATAGAAGGTAATCGAAAAGAAGCAATCCAAGCCCTTACTTTAACCATTATTCTAGGAGTTTATTTCACATCCCTTCAAGCTATAGAATATTACGAAGCACCATTTACTATCGCCGACGGAGTTTACGGAACAACATTTTATGTTGCCACAGGATTCCACGGCCTCCATGTTATTATTGGTTCAACATTTTTAGCAGTTTGTCTTATACGACAAGTCCAATATCACTTTACATCAGAACATCATTTTGGCTTTGAAGCCGCAGCATGATACTGACACTTCGTAGATGTAGTGTGATTATTCCTTTATGTATCCATCTATTGATGAGGCTCATAATTGCTTTTCTAGTATAAATTAGTACAAGTGATTTCCAATTACTTAATCTTGGTTAAAACCCAAGGAAAAGTAATGAACCTCATCATGTCGTCTGTCGCGACCACGGCCCTGGTTTCCCTAATCCTTGCTTTAATTGCATTTTGATTACCATCATTAAACCCAGATAATGAAAAATTATCTCCTTATGAATGTGGTTTTGACCCACTAGGAAATGCTCGCCTCCCCTTCTCTCTACGTTTCTTCTTAGTGGCAATCTTATTCCTCCTATTTGACCTAGAAATTGCTCTCCTGCTACCACTACCTTGAGGAAATCAATTATTAACACCACTCTCTACACTTCTTTGAGCAACAATCATTCTAATCCTACTCACCCTAGGCCTTATTTACGAATGATTCCAAGGAGGGCTTGAATGAGCAGAATAGATGTTTAGTCCAAACTAAGACCACTAATTTCGGCTTAGTAAATTATGGTGAAAATCCATAAACATCTTATGTCCCCTATATATTTTAGTTTCACCTCAGCATTCATTCTAGGCTTAATAGGTCTTGCATTTAACCGTTCACATCTTTTATCTGCTCTCCTATGTCTTGAAGGTATAATACTCACCTTATTTATCGCTACCGCTATCTGATCTATAACATTAAACTCCACCTCCAGCTCTATTATTCCTATAATCCTCCTAACATTTTCTGCTTGCGAAGCAAGTGCAGGATTAGCTATCTTAGTTGCTGCTTCCCGTTCACATGGCTCCGACAAACTACAAAACCTCAACCTCCTCCAATGCTAAAAATTTTAATTCCAACAATCATACTATTCCCTACTACCTGATTTTCCCATAAAAAATGACTATGAACTACTACCTCTATTCATAGCCTTCTTATTGCTACAACAAGCCTATTCTGATTCAAATGAAACTCAGACATTGGCTGAAATTTTTCTAACCAATATTTAGCCATTGACCCCCTATCCACCCCATTACTTATCCTTACATGTTGACTCTTGCCACTAATAATCTTAGCTAGCCAAAATCATATTTCTCAAGAACCCTTAACTCGACAACGAACTTATATTTCCCTCTTAATCTCCTTACAATTCTTCCTCATCATAGCCTTCTCTGCAACAGAAATAATTCTATTTTATATTATATTTGAAGCTACACTTATCCCAACACTTATTATCATTACACGATGAGGTAATCAAACAGAACGCTTAAACGCAGGAACTTACTTCTTATTTTACACTCTAATTGGATCCCTCCCCTTACTTATTGCCCTACTATCTATACAAAATAACCTCGGCACCCTCTCAATATATATCATCCAACACTCTCAACATATTAACCTCCACTCATGAGCAGATAAATTCTGATGAACTGCCTGTATTATTGCCTTCCTTGTTAAAATACCACTCTATGGGGTACACCTTTGACTACCAAAAGCCCACGTTGAAGCTCCAATTGCCGGCTCAATAATCCTAGCCGCCGTACTACTAAAACTAGGAGGTTACGGAATAATACGAATTATTATTATACTTAACCCTCTCACCAAAGAAATAGCTTACCCATTCTTAATCTTAGCCATCTGAGGTGTCGTAATAACTAGCTCTATTTGTCTACGACAAACAGACTTAAAATCTCTCATCGCTTACTCCTCAGTAAGCCACATAGGCCTCGTCGCAGCAGCCATCCTTATCCAAACCCCATGAAGTTTCGCAGGGGCAACAACACTAATAATCGCCCACGGCCTAATCTCATCAGCCTTATTCTGTTTAGCTAATACCAACTATGAACGCATTCACAGTCGAACTCTTCTTCTAGCTCGAGGAATCCAAATTATCCTTCCACTTATAGCAACTTGATGATTCCTCGCTAACCTTGCCAACCTCGCCCTACCTCCATCCCCTAACCTTATAGGAGAGCTCTTCATCATTTCATCCTTATTTAACTGATCTAACTGAACCTTAATCCTCACAGGCTCTGGGGTATTAATTACAGCATCCTATTCCCTTTATATGTTCCTCATAACTCAACGAGGAATGACACCTAACCATCTCCTTTCACTTAGCCCTTCCCACACACGAGAACACCTCCTCCTCAGCCTCCACATCATACCCGTACTATTACTAATCCTTAAACCAGAACTTATCTGAGGCTGAACATTCTGTATTTATAGTTTAACTAAAACATTAGATTGTGGTTCTAAAGACAAAAGTTAAAATCTTTTTATTTACCGAGAGAGGTCCGGGACACGAAGATCTGCTAATTCTTCTTACCATGGTTCAAGTCCATGGCTCACTCGGCCCTTGAAAGATAATAGCAATCTATTGGTCTTAGGAACCAAAAACTCTTGGTGCAACTCCAAGCAAGAGCTATGAACATTATCTTTAACACATCCTTCCTCTTAATCTTTATTATCCTCATCTTTCCATTAATCTCCTCCCTCTCACCTAAAGAACTTAAACCAAACTGATCATCCTCATATGTAAAAACCGCCGTAAAAATCTCTTTCTTTATTAGTTTAATTCCTTTATTTATTTTTCTCGACCAAGGTTTAGAATCAATCACTACTAACTGAAATTGAATAAATATAGGCCCATTCGACATCAACATAAGCTTCAAATTTGATTTATACTCAATCATCTTCACACCCGTAGCCCTATATGTTACCTGATCTATTCTCGAATTTGCTCTCTGATACATGCACTCTGACCCTAATATAAATCGCTTCTTTAAATATCTCCTACTATTCCTAATCTCAATAATCATCCTAGTTACCGCTAACAATATATTCCAATTATTTATTGGATGGGAAGGAGTTGGAATTATATCCTTCCTACTCATTGGTTGATGATATAGCCGAGCAGACGCTAACACAGCAGCACTACAAGCCGTCATCTACAATCGAATTGGCGATATCGGACTAATCTTAAGTATGGCTTGACTAGCTACTAATCTCAACTCATGAGAAATCCACCAACTCTTTGTCTTATCAAAAAACAAAGACTTGACCCTACCACTCCTTGGCCTCGTACTAGCTGCAGCTGGAAAATCAGCACAATTTGGTCTACATCCATGATTACCCTCAGCTATAGAAGGCCCCACACCAGTATCAGCCCTACTTCACTCAAGCACAATAGTTGTAGCAGGCATCTTTCTCTTAATTCGCCTCCATCCTCTTATTCAAGACAATAAACTAATCTTAACAACCTCCTTATGCTTAGGAGCACTTACCACCCTCTTCACAGCCGCATGTGCCCTAACCCAAAATGATATCAAAAAAATCATTGCCTTCTCAACATCAAGTCAACTAGGACTGATAATAGTCACTATTGGTCTTAATCAACCCCAACTAGCCTTTCTTCATATCTGCACCCATGCCTTCTTTAAAGCAATACTCTTCCTCTGTTCCGGATCAATCATCCATAGTCTTAATAACGAACAAGATATCCGAAAAATAGGAGGCCTCCACAAACTCTTACCATTTACCTCAACTTCCCTAACAATTGGCAGTTTAGCCCTTATAGGCATACCATTCCTATCAGGTTTCTTCTCAAAAGACGCCATCATTGAATCTATAAACACTTCCCACTTAAACGCCTGAGCCCTAATCCTCACCCTCGTAGCAACATCCTTCACAGCCATCTACAGCCTCCGTCTCATTTTCTTTACATTAATAAAATATCCTCGATTCAATACACTTTCCCCAATTAATGAAAACAACCCATCAGTAATAAACCCCATCAAACGCCTTGCTTATGGAAGCATTATTGCTGGTCTAATTATTACCCTCAACCTTACCCCAACAAAAACCCAAATTATAACCATATCTCCCTTACTTAAACTATCCGCCCTCTTAGTTACAGCCATAGGTCTCCTCCTAGCCCTCGAACTCACCAATCTCACCAACTCCCATTTCAAAATTAATCCTATACTCTACCCTCACCACTTCTCTAACATATTAGGCTACTTCCCCTCTATTATCCATCGACTTCTCCCAAAAATCAGCCTAAACTGAGCCCAATATATTTCAACACACCTAATTGACCTAGCCTGAAGTGAAAAAATTGGACCTAAAAGCAATCTCATCCAACAAACATCTCTCATTAAATTATCCACCAAACCTCAACAGGGTTTTATTAAAACTTACCTAACACTTCTATTCTTAACATTAACCCTAATTACTCTAATCATCGCCATCTAACTACTCGCAAAGCACCTCAAGATAAGCCCCGAGTTAATTCTAACACCACAAACAAAGTTAACAACAACACCCAGCCTCCTAAAACTAACATTCAACCCCCATCAGAATACAACAAAGCAACCCCCCAAAAATCTCCCCGTACTATATCCAAACTACTTATCTCCTCCATCCCACTTCAATGTAAACCTCACCCCTCAACCATAAAATATTTACCAATCATAAATAATCCTACCACATAAAACCCAACATATAACAACACCGATCAATCTCCCCATGCTTCTGGATAAGGCTCTGCAGCAAGAGCTGCAGTATAGGCAAAAACCACCAACATCCCTCCTAAATAAATTAAAAATAAAACCAATGACATAAAAGACCCACCATGCCCTACTAATAAACCACATCCAACCCCTGCAGCAATAACTAAACCTAAAGCAGCATAATAAGGAGAAGGGTTAGATGCTACACCTATTAAACCTAAAATTAAACCAATTATTATTACAAACATAAAATATACCATTATTCCTACCTGGACTTTAACCAAGACCAATAACTTGAAAAACTATCGTTGTTTATTCAACTATAAGAACTAATGGCCATTAACATCCGAAAAACCCATCCACTTTTAAAAATCATAAACCACGCCTTAGTCGACTTACCCGCTCCATCCAATATTTCATTATGATGAAATTTTGGCTCACTTCTAGGATTATGTTTAATTATCCAAATCCTCACAGGACTCTTCCTAGCTATACATTACACTGCAGACATTTCCATAGCCTTCTCCTCAGTAGTCCATATTTGCCGTGACGTCAACTATGGCTGACTTATTCGTAATATTCATGCTAATGGGGCCTCACTATTCTTTATCTGCGTCTATCTCCATATTGCTCGAGGATTATATTACGGCTCCTATCTTTACAAAGAAACATGAAATATCGGCGTAATTCTCCTCTTCTTATTAATAGCAACAGCCTTTGTCGGCTATGTCTTACCATGAGGACAAATATCCTTCTGAGGGGCTACAGTTATTACCAACCTTCTATCCGCATTCCCCTATATTGGGGATATACTAGTACAATGAATTTGAGGGGGTTTTTCAGTAGACAACGCCACCCTTACACGCTTCTTTGCCTTCCACTTTCTACTACCATTCCTAATCTTAGCCCTAACAATCATTCATCTCCTATTCCTTCATGAAACAGGCTCTAACAACCCTCTAGGTATTAACTCCGATGCAGACAAAATCTCATTCCACCCATACTTCTCATATAAAGACCTACTTGGTTTCCTTGTCATAATCTTCTTCTTAGCCGCATTAGCCCTATTTATACCTAACCTTTTAGGAGATGCTGAAAACTTCATCCCAGCAAACCCACTTGTTACCCCACCCCACATCAAGCCCGAATGATACTTCTTATTCGCTTATGCAATCTTACGCTCAATCCCCAATAAACTAGGAGGAGTCCTAGCTCTCCTGTTCTCCATCTTTATTCTTATACTAGTTCCCCTCCTCCACACCTCTAAACAACGAAGCACCATCTTCCGACCCATAACACAAATCTTCTTTTGACTTCTTGTAGCTAATTCAATTATTTTAACTTGAATCGGAGGTCAACCAGTAGAACAACCATTCATTATAGTAGGACAAATTGCCTCAATCTCCTACTTTTCCTTATTCCTTATCGTCATACCATTCGCCAGCTGATGAGAAAACAAAATCCTCAGCCTAAATTAGTTTTGGTAGCTTAACTAAAAAGCGTCGACCTTGTAAGTCGAAGACCGGGGGTGCAAACCCCTCCCAAAACATATCAGGGAAAGGAGGGTTAAACTCCTGCCCTTGGCTCCCAAAGCCAAGATTCTGCCTAAACTGCCCCCTGATTGCTATTATAGCGTATAAATGTCAAATTAAAAAAATTTGATTTTTGTACGCTAGAGTGACATATTAATGATATGGCCCACATACCTTAATATACCACATAATACCCTCATTCCATAATAGCTATAACAGATAAAGTACTAGTATATTACATATACTATGCTTAATACTCATTAATCGATATTCCCCTATACTATTACATACTATGCTTAATCCACATTAATCTACTGTCAGCTATTTCATTACATCATATTATTTAACCCTCATTAACCTATAATCAATAATTTCATAGCATAATATTTTTCACTTAACCCTACTTTACATGGTATTATTTAATGCCGTTGGTAAGAAACCCCCATTAACCTCTTGAATGAAAAAAATTGTACGGTTTGTGGTACATTACTGTTTTATCCCCTACTATTGATCAAACCTGACATTTGATTATGCTCGAACTTCATATAATCCTTGATCGCGTCAAGAATGCCAGTCCTCTAGTTCCCTTTAATGGCATATTTATCCTTGATCGTCTCAAGATTTATCTTCCGCCCTGGTTTTTTAGTTCGGTATGAAGCAAATCGCTATTCCCCGGAAGGGCTCATCTGGTTCATTCAGGTAGACTTGAACTATCCTCGACACTTATCTTATCATATCTCATTACTTATCATTCAGGAGATTAGATTGTCAAACTCACCATTACCGAAAGGCATCGGAATTAATCAGGTTATGAAGGGCCAGTTTGGTTTTTTTGATTAATGCGGCAAATGAGTAGAAAAAACATTGTGATTAACCCCCTCGGAAAGAAACCTCCTATAACAGTGCGTGTACAATGCATTTCATTATTCTAATACATTCTTCACTTTATCTGGCATAATTATCTCTATTATTAGGCTCACCCCGGGTTTGGAAAAAAAAATCGAACCTTTAAAAAAAAAAAGTTTTTTCGGTAAAAACCCCCCTCCCCCTTAATATACACGGTTGTCTCGAAAAACCCCTAAAACGAGGGCCGACGTATATTTTTTCTATAGAATTGTTGTGATAATTTCTCTATATATATTGTAACAATGTGAT